GATGGATCGTTATCATGTATTTCTTAGTTGAAGCATACGAAGCCTTTCAATAAAATGAAAGGCTTGGTATGCTTCAATTTTTTGTTGTTATTCTTCATACTTCTTCCCCCATTCCATCAATAATGGATATGTGCAGTTCCCCTGCATCCAGCAGGAATTGAACCCGCGAGTTCGCCAATTATGAGTTGGGCGCTTTAACCATTCAGCCATGGATGCTGGATAAAGATCATCAACATACTCATTCTATAATATGAGTATAGACTCAGATCTAAAACGGGTTAGTTCGGGATCGGGACCCATTTACATTCTTTCTCTCATACTTGATTCATGTCAAATATTATCAATAGACATTCAAATAACATTTCATTTTGATAATAAGCCGAACAACTTGTTCGAGAGTTGGGAGTTAGTCATCGATCTTGCTTTGATCCCCTATCAGAGTCACCGACCCACATACGAACAAACGTTAGCTCGTTTTTTCTTCTTGGGAGAAATGACTGTAGATAGATAAATTGGCTTGTTTTTCCGGGGCGGACGTAGCCAAGTGGACCAAGGCAGTGGATTGTGAATCCACCACGCGCGGGTTCAATTCCCGTCGTTCGCCCATAAAAGAAGATAAAAAAAATCGGGCTGGATCCGATTCGTTGTCATTTTCATATTTCATTGAAATAAATTATATCCAGTGGTATAAGGGTATTGGTTGGTTGACACGAGCTTTCCAATTATATTTAATCAATATTATATTATATATTCTATTCATTGGGATGAAAAAAAAAAAGGAGAGAGAGGGGGTAACAAAGAAATGAAAAAAAGAAGATCCTGGATAATCAAATTGGAAGAGATACAAAGTTATCAATTTCTATGCAATCCATGGACCAAATCCAATTTGATGAGATTTTTAATTCAAATCCTTTCACACCGGGAGCGCCTTATAAAGCTCTTTGACCCTAGAATTCTCAGTACGTTGCTTTTACGCGATCTACGTAGAAGCAATCCATATTTTTTGGTCAAAGGTATAGTAGTACTTACATTATCGATCCTCATATATCACTTCAATCATAAAAGTAGTATGATTGAGAAAAAAAATTTCTATTCGATGAAACTCTTTCCTATACATAACTTTATGGAACTTGAAAATGAAACACCGGAAGAATATTTAAAGCCTTTCACTAAAAATTGGTTGATATTTCCACATCTTTTCCTGTCTTTCCAATTGAAAAGATCTTACAATCGATTCATAGAGCATTTTGATCCCATTAGTTTTAATTCAGGATATGGCAGGAACACGAACAAGAAGGATGAGATGATCTCGGAGAATCAAGGACCGAGCAAAACTCATTTGGAAAATAATGAGAAAGATCTCAATTTGAAGATCGACTCGACTCTTAATTCAACCGAAAATGAGTATTGGGAACCTGAAAAAGATCTTTGTGAAGATTCATTTATTGAAAGAGAACAAACAAAAATAGAAATAGAATCGGATTTGTCCTCAAAGTGTTTATCAGAATATTATCCAATTTCTTGGGCGAAAGAATTATTTACAGAAGATCAAAGATATACAGAAGAGAATTCCTTTCCTTTGGAAAGGAAAAGATTCATTGAAAATTTTACAAAATCAATTCGTTATTCTTTTTTTTACATATGGCCAATGGATGAACCGTGTATGGGTGGTCCTAGTGCTACTAAAAAGCCCATTGAGGATTTCAACTTATCCAAAAGGTTATTGAAAAGACAACAAAATGTTTTTTCCCAATATTTAAGGGATTCAAAATCCTATTCATTAATGAATAGGATAGTTGATCTATGGAAGATCAAAACATATTTTGAAATTGAAAATTCTTCCTCAAATTATGCTATTCCATCAGATCCCGGATGGAATATTCTTAACATATTGCACAACAATTTTCGATCGAAAACAAAAAAAATTGTTCTGGAAATGACAGATCAATTCACTCTATCAATAACTAAGCCTAGTCAGGTTCATGATCAAATTTCTTGTAATATTTATTATTACATGAATCCATTATATGAACTCAACAAGAATGGATCGTTGAGATCGGATCGGATCTTCAACCACAGAGAAAAATTGAAGAATCAATCTTTATGGGTCCTACTCAATATTATTGATAAAGCGGATGATTATTTAGATCAAATAATCGACAAACAATTGAGCCAAATCGATTCCAAAAATCGCTTAGAGATAGGAACTCCCTTTAACAATTATAGAACTGAAGCTTTGAGTTGGTATGAATCAATTCGGTATAAAATTGCCAGGTATTCGGAAAATTTATTCAATAGATTCTATTTTATAAATAGGTTCAGTTACAATTTAAAGAATCAAATTCGAACAAATTGGATAGAAAATGAAAATTTGAATAATGTAACGAAAGATACAATTGACCGGCATTCATCAAGTTGGAAAAAAATTCAGAGAGAATGGTTGAACCGTTCTATTATTCGAACGGATAAAAATATAAATCGGAATTTGAATGTGTACAAATGGTCCCATCAGACCGAATACTTTATGAAATATTTGAAACATTTTTTTTATAAAAAAAACTATTTTCAAAGAGTGTTCGATCTAATTGAATCATGTACTAATACTAATCGAAACAAAATTGGTTGGAAAGATTATTTTCAGTTTTTTCAACATACTGTAAAGATATTAAACTCGAACTTCGATATCATATCGAACTTAAATTCTAAGTTCGATATTGTCATTTCTATTTTGGATTCTCACTTGAATAAGCTCAAAAGTATTGATCCTCAACTATTAAAGAAAAATAACTTAGATATAAATGACTTGTTGGATCTAATGGGTACTCTAATCGTTCATTTAAAAAAATTAAAACCCTTTCTTTTTCTTTTGGATGACCATAATCTTTCACAAAGATCGAAATTATTGATTGATGAAGGAACAATTGCACCATTTGTTCCGAATGATATACCGATTAATCCATCGATTATTGACTTCTTTTATAATGAAAAGAATCGCATGGAATCGTTTGATAACACTGATTTTTCGACGATATCCAACGATCGAGAAAATTGGTTGAATCCTGTGAAACTATCTGATCAGAGCTCATTGAGAGCTTCTTTTCACGGAGCAAATACGCTCCAATTTTTTGATTATTTGCATCATCCTCGGCCAAATTATAGGAAGAGATTACCTTCTGATATGAAAAGGATTTATATAAAAAGGAAGAATCTTACATATGGACAATTATTCAATCTTTTGCTCATCCACAACAACATATCTTCCTTGCTCATTGGTGAAATAGGACCCGTTCACTCGGAAAAAGAGACTATTTCTTTGATCAAGTCACAAGTATCTAACATATTCTTACCTAAATATTTACAACGAAAACGAAGTGGTGAACAACCGTTTGTATTAATCTATGATTTGTACAGATCCTTCAATTTACTAACTCAATTGAATCCATTCGTTCGTGACAAGAGATATATTTCCTCGATCGAAGAGATTTCTACAACGCCTTTAACAAAAGAACAAATAGTCAATTTGGAAAAAACTTTTTGCCAACCTTTTTTCAATAGATCCGATTCAGAAGAAAACAACTTGGATAAATGCCTTAAAAGGGGTTTCAGTTCAAACGTGGGTCTTATTCAAACTCGATCTTATCAAGATGATTTACTATCCGAAATCTTTTCCAATAAGAACCAGGAAATGTTTCATCGTATTCAAGATTGGTTTGTAACCAAAAGTTTCAAAAACATAATTGGAAACGAGGGCATAGATGGGAGGAGTACCCTTTCAAATTCATCTAAAGAGGAACAGAAGATTAAACCATCACCGCATTTTAATGAACCTGCTAAAAAACAGGAGATGTATAGGATCTCTCAAATAGATAGTATTTTTTCAAAATGGGATTTGTTCAAAACATATATGCCATGGTTTTTTACCTCTGCATGGTGTAAATATCTTGAAAATATGCTTTTATATACTCTTCCAGAGATATTACTACATGGCAGTAATCCATTTGTTTCTATTTTGCAAGATATTAAGCATAATATTATGCTTAAATGGAATATATTGTGGGAACTTTCTCATCCATTATGGGAACCTATCAAATGGAAATTGAGAACGAATCTAACCAATCTTTTGAATTTTAGATTCAGAACGACTCTTATGAATAATTTTTTCTCTTCCTGCGAGGATTGTTTCATAGAGGAAACTAGTGATCGAGAATGGACACATCTGAGATTACTAAATGCTCGGAGGTATGAATATGGGATTCTTATCCCTTTTTTCGTTCTTACGTATTCTATTCTTCGATATTTTAAAGTGATTTATTCCGCCTTTATCAATTTAAAGATAGACTTTGAACTCATCCAGTATTTAGAGGATCCATCATACGTGATAGAGTTGCAAAAACTGATAAATCCTCCCGTGTATAATTACCTTCTCTATTATATAGACATAGAAAGTCTTCCTTCTACGAAGAGGAAGAGGAAGAATAGAAAGCTCAATTTGCTTATAACTATAATAAGAGAGTTGAACGGATTGTGCTCTAGCATGGATATCTCCGAAAAAGAGATGGAAATACTAGTTCAGTTTCTAATGACGGAAAAAAACCTTTCTCAATTTGAATCAAATATGACTGTAAGTCATATTTTCCTCAAGAAGGAATTTGGAGATCAAATCACTGGACAGCCGGGGCTTATTCACTTACGATATTTGGCCCACACTTATCAAAAAGGTCTAATGAATTACGAGTTAAATCCGTTTTGTTTAGCAGAAAACCGGATATTCCTTGCTTTTTATCAGAAGATTACCTCTTCACATTCACAAATATTGTGTCAACCCAACCCCAAAATGCCTTTCTCATTCCACTCAGGATCATTATTTTCCAAAGGGATTTTACTTATAGGTCCTATGGGAACTGGCCGATCCTATTTGATCAAAAGTCTAGCAGCAGACTCATATGTTCCTTTAATAAGAATATCTCTGAAGAAGCTCTTGTATGGTAAGTTTTTATATTACCCTGATCCTGAACGTATTCCTACTGAGTTTAATACTTTTTGGAGAGACACAATAGACCATTTCCATATTACCTTCGAATTGGCGAAAAGAATGTCTCCTTGTATAATATGGATTCCAAACATTCATGAACTGAATGTCAATGACACAATTACCCATTTATTTGGTTTAGGCTTCACTGACTCTTTCCTTGGTTTATTATTGAACTATATTTCTAGGGGTGGTGAGAAAGATTCTATTAGAAATATTCTTTTTATTGCTTCGACTCATATCCCCCAAAGAGTGGATCCAGCTCTAATAGCTCCAAATCGATTAGATAGCTCGATCAATATTCGAATGCTTGTTATCCCACAGCGACAAAGGGAATTTCCTATTCTTTTATGTAGCAAGGGATTATACTCGGAAAAAGAGGTATCCTGTCCCGATGAATTTGGATCTATAACCATAGATTCTGATGCACGAGATCTAGCAGCACTGGCCAATGAAGCCTTAATAACTAGTATTACCCGAAAGAAATCAGTTATAGACACTAATACAATTCGATACGCTATTTATAGTCAAATTTGTCATCTTCAATCTATGGATAATCAGGTTGGATCCGGTCAAAATGACGAAAGACTTATCTACAAAGTAGGAAAGGCTGTTATACAAAATACGCTTGGAAGGAATTCTCCCATGAATCCTCTATCTACCAAAAAGGAATTATGGAAGAAAAGGTTTTGTTATTTGTCCGAATGGTATTTAGAACCTTCGATTGCCGAAACAACTATGAAGGAATTGACCATACTTCCCCATATTTTAGGTTGCTTGGCCGGATCAGCGGCTCGAGATTCTTGGTCTATATCGGAACGAAATAGAGAGAATTGGATTCCTCTCGATAAATTCGCTGAGCATGATCTTGATCTAGCTTCTAGTCTTTTAGAAAGTATTCTGGTGGAGTTTCCATTTTCTAGGTTAGGAATATGTCGGGGTAAGTCCGATAAGGATCAGAGTAAGTTCGATAAGGATCAAATCACATTTGTTCCTCAACCCAAAATGAGAAATAATCATATGATACGATTTCTGAAAGAATATGAATTGAAGTTTACTCTCGCCACAAAAAAAATGTATAGGGATATGGATATGGATGAAGAATTAATAAAGAGCGTAGTTTGGACTCCTAGGACCTGGCGTCTTAGTTTTCTTCGCAGTAATCGATTCGATCATACAAAAACACCCAATTCATTGGGATCTTCGTATCGGTTCGGATCGAAGAAAAAAGCGCAGATAGAAAGATCGAAATTTGCTAGACAATATCCGAGGCAATATAAATCCTCGGAGAAACCCACGTTCTGTCGAGGAAAACGATTTCTTTGGGATCCCTTCCTATTTCAAGAGCAGCGCCCTGTGTTTTCACGCCGAGAATTTTTCGCAGACGAAGAACTGCTGAAAAGGCTTTATATTACTTATGGTTCAAGGAGATTACTAGCAAAACCTAATTTTTTCCCTAAACAAAGTTTCCAAAGTGCTTTTCATAGATATGATTCAAAATACGGGATCAATCCGGGTTTGATCATGAATTCGTGGAAACCATTGTCTCTTAGACATAGACATATCGAGCATTTCAAACACATTCAAGAAATTGGTATCCACTTGGAACGTATACAGCCATATTCTTCTCCATATTTATATAAATGTTGGTTGATCGAAAATTCGAGAGAAAGGGTTGACCGCTTCCAATCGTTAATTCATCGCCAAAAAAGATGGCTCGGAACCAATAGTTTATTATCTAATGAATCTTTTCTTTATAATACTCTATTCGAGAGTTATCAATATTTATCAAATCTGTTCCTATCTAACAGAGTGTTATTGGATCAAATTACAAAGACATTGTTGGAGAAGGAATGTCTTTTTCCGAATGAAATTGAACACTCAATTTATACAACAGGATTAAGATTTGATATCAGCTGGGAGAATCTGGAATGAAGTAAAAGAAAATTGACCGGGCAGTAGGGTCGTGGGAATCAATGAGAGGTTCTGTTCTATATATGCTCCAATTTAAGATCCTATAATGAATCCTTTCTTGGTATTGTACAAATATAGTAAGTATGTTGGAGGAAAAAAAAAAAAGACTTGATAGATCTTTAATTTGAAGATAGGTTCCTCACTCCGAGATTTCGACCATGTAAGAGTAAGCATAGTAAAGACAAGCCAATTTTCTTGAACTTAATGAGAGAGATATTCTCTACTAGACTATGCTTACTCCTTATTTCCTCTATTTTGGTTCTAGCATTCTTTTTTCCCACACTATTCGGAAGAGAGGAAAGGATAGAGTCACAGGATCCGACATGGATATAGTTGTTGAGGTTCGGTCGTAATTCGTGGATCTTGCAAGATCTTGAGAGAGGTGGTATATGGTCAATCTATGTATCGATCTTCTCAATCTGTGGCCTTAATGAAATATACCTTATAATACGAGGGTGGATTCGGAATGGACTCCTCATTAGGTAGAGAAGATCTGATCCTACCTGTGATCCATTGTCCTATTCCAACAGCGTTAACTTGTAGGTAATCGTCGGAATACCTCGTATAAACAGAGAATATATCCCAATATATTGAGAGACTCTCGTACGAGATTTGCCATTGAATTACTCATTCAATAAGCATGAGCAATATTATGCCTTGAAGAGGACTCGAACCTCCACGCTCTTAAGCACGAGATTTTGAGTCTCGCGTGTCTACCATTTCACCATCAAGGCATCCCAAAAGTGAATTCTATTCCATGCATATATATATATATATGAAAAAATATTCTGATCTATGAATATAGAATATATGTTATAGATAGCGTATTCAAGTATTGATATAGATTGGTCATATAGGTTCATCATATATCATCCAATTTTATTTTTATTTTCATTATCTGAAGGAGATTTCATATACATAAAGAAGACGACTGAACATCCTTTCTTTTTCAATTCAATAGAAACCTAAAAAATTGAATATGGTACAAAATAACAATATGTCAAGGATCCTATCCATTCTATATGTGCATATATATCCATTGCTATGCGTTTAGTGGCTGGAGCAGCTATTTTGGAACGAAAGAAAAGCAACGACTGGAATGATAGAGTTTTCGAAAATAGGACCCCTCACTCCTTTCTCTCATTCAGAACCGTGCATGGGACTCGAACCTCGCGCGGTTCCTAAGTGATAAAGAAGGAAGAAAATAATAAATTGATTCCTTTTTTTATTACCTTCCTCGCGTATGTATAAGACCAAATCTATTGAATCAATAGAAAGTATTACCAATCCCTAAAATATCTTTGTTCATTCAAAGATATTAGTTGTTTCTGACCTTGCTTTACCCTAATTGTGATTTTACCGAAAAAAAAAATTAAATTTTTTTTTTCGGTAAAAGTGATGTATTGGTCCGAGTGGAGGTAGGGGTAACAGTCCTTTTCTTTCTCTTTTCCACATGTCCATAGAGTTTTTAGAGATAGAAACATTTCTAAAAAAGAAAGATGGATATCTATTCACTCTATTTTATTAGAGAGGTAATAATTTGTAAAATGAATTGCACTTCTTCATAAGGGGTCCATTGATTAAAAGAGACTGGAAAAAGTTCGGATCCAATTCCTACAGTTATGGATATAAGCGCAATCCAAATTCCTGGAGAGTGATACATTTGTGTATCTATAAGATCATTTACTATTTCTTGAAGCTCAGCTCAATCTTTCCCCTGGAGAGACCATATAGCCAAGAAAGACCATAAACCAGAATGGAATAAAAGCAAATGAAACTATTTCAAACGATCTCAGGGTATAATTGAAAATGAAGTTTTCACTTTGTACATGTTAGATCATAAATTAGTAATTTATTTCAATCTCCGAAAGAGTAGAAACAGTTTCTAACTTCCAATTTTAGGAGATTTACATAATCCTCATGAATAGGATCGAATATTCCTCCATAATCTATCTCCTTTTTCCTTAAGGAAGCCTCCCCAAGAGGACTTAGATCTATCTATTATTTAAGTTCTTTCCTTCTTCTTTTTTCTCTTTTGTTCCAATAAAAATATTGCCCGATCTGAATGGGAATCAATTTCGAATTTATCAGAATATGTAAATCCACTATATAGATAGGTAGATCTCGATCCTGTTTATGAGTTAACGAAAATGTGCAAAAGCTCTATTGGCTTCTGCCATTCTATGAGTCTCTTCCTTTTTGCGTATAGCATTGCCATTCCCTCTAGCAGCATCCATTAATTCGTGACTCAATTTGAATTTCATATTTCGACCCAGACGTTTTCGAGATGCCCCTAATAACCAACGAATGGCAAGTACTTTTCCTTGGGTTGATCTTATCTCAGTGGGAACTCGATAAGTCGATCCACCCACACGTCTTGCTTTTACTGTTACATTGGGAGTTACTCTACGTATTGCTTGGCGTAGAACAGATAGTGGATTTTTCTCCGTCTTTTGTTGAATATTTTTGATGGCTCGATAAAGAATTCGATAAGCCAATGATTTTTTTCCGTTTTTCAGAATACGGTTAACCACCATGTTAACTAATCGATTATGATAAATAGGATCGGATTTTGCAGTTTTTTTTTCTGCAGTACTTCGCCGTGACATGAGTGTGAAAAAGGTTTAAGAATATATTTCATAAAGGCTGAAAATCATTTATTTTGGCTTTTTGACTCCATATTGTAGGGTGGATCTCTAAAGGTATGAAAGATCTCCCTCCAAACCGTACATACGACTTTCGTCGAATACGGCTTTCCACATGATTCTATCTGCATAGATGAGATATATTATTTATGCATATAATTCTGTTTACTCACTCTCGATTGAGTATCCGTTCCCTTTCTTTCTTTTGCTATGATTGGAAATCCTGTATTTTACATATCTATACGATCAAGTCCTTAGGTTTACAAAATAGTGTATAAAAAAGTGTTTCAAATCATTGCTATTTGACTTGAACCCGTTCTAAAAAGGTCAAGGTATTTTTAATTTTCTGTTGAAACAATCAGGGAAAACTTCGAAAATGATTTCGATATTAAACCTTGGACATATAATAGTTCCAAATCTCCTGAAAAATAAGATCGTTTTTTTCCACGGTAGCCTGCTCTAGTCCCCTGACAAAACGTTCGTTATTAGGTTAGCTATATACTTAACATGTTCCTAGCAATTCACATGGCATCATCATGAAATGATACAAGTATTAGATAAGTAAGAATATACAACGCACTAGAACGCCCTTGTTGACGATCTTTTACTTCGGCAGCATCTAGGGTTCCTCGAACAATGTGATATCTCACACCGGGTAAATCTTTAACCCTTCCTCCTCTTACTAATACTACAGAATGTTCTTGTAAATTATGGTCAATACCAGGTATATAAGCAGTGATTTCAAATCCAGAGGTTAATCGTACTCTGGCAACTTTACGTAAGGCAGAGTTTGGTTTTTTTGGGGTGATAGTGGAAAAGTTGACAGATAAGTTTTCTTCACTGTCACTCTACAAAACCGTACATGAGATTTGCATCTCATACGGCTTCTCGTTCAATTTTTTTTTTTTTTTTTCGAAGTAAGTTGGATTATTTTCGTTGTTCGAGAATCTTCATATTCCCTTCCTTTATGCATTGTGTCTCAAAGAGTAACTGGAACCAATTTAGTCAAACACATTTTCGTATTCTAATAAAAAACTAATGAATCCTATTTTTTATTTTAGGTAAAAAAGATTATGCAAAATCTTCGGGATTGCCTCTTCCTTCTCTATTCCCATCCTATAAGTACAGCGCCTGAAGAAATACTCTGTCGTATGAATCGACATTATTACATGCTAATTCCTTCTTGATATCTCGATATATCATTCCTACAAATCACAAATTGGATTCGAAATTGACGGGTTAATGTGAGCTTATCCATGTGGTTATACACTGTTCGAGTTTGAACAGGAATCAATTTAATGAAAGATTCTGGCTTTCGTGCTTTTGTTGGGGTTGTCCAAGATCATTTCGATGACCTACGTTGAGGGGGATATATATCCATATCTATCTGAGATATGATCTGATCGACTGCGTAAGTCCCACGAATAGCTGGCCAGGGAGAGTATACGGAAAAGGAAGTTCTTTTTGATCTGATTAGTCAGTGATCTGGCTCGGTGAGTCCTTTTTCCTATGATGAACTGCTGGCATCAGTCCTATATCTTGTTTCTGTGGACCGGTGGAAAAGTGAGAGCTCAGCGGGAAGAGGATTGTACCACGAGAGAGCGAAGGGGTCAACCTGTTCCGAAGAGACAACATGGATTTCGGAAATGTAGTTGTACTCTTACATCGATCCAGATCAAGAAGTATTTCAATCCACGGGGGTAAATATTTGCTAGCTAGACGAGAGGATAGCAGTGCTAGTTACAAATTATGTTCCGGTAGGATGTCAATTTATTTATATAAATTAGTTAACGGTTGGTTGCATAGGGTCTTCTCCTTAGTGCAAGAAGAACAATTTGATCCGTATCATCTCTGTATAATCTTTACTCGATCTTGTTCTCCTTGTTCTTCCAAACAATATTGAGTCCTTTCCGCACACACTAGTGCTAGATCGGATCAAACATGCTGAACAAAATATTTTTCATGTTCATGTCAAACTTGCTTGATCAAGATAGATAAAATATTACTGATTTTACGGGACCATATGTTATGATTCGAATCAGTAGGAAATACTACTTTCGATAGGATTTACATAGGCTCCAATCTTTTTTCTCCTTTTTTTTTTCTTTTCGTAGTAGTGTGAAAAGAAGGAAGGTCTGTCTTCAAGTTGTTCGAGAGAAAATAGTGAGTTGTTTTGAGTCTCTCGACCCCTTGATAACTTATTATTAATAAGTCAGTTCTCCTTTCAGATTAGAGTAGGGAAGGGATATAACTCAGCGGTAGAGTGTCACCTTGACATGGTGGAAGTCATCAGTTCGAGCCTGATTATCCCTAAACCTAATGTAAGCCCTTCCATCAAACAAATTTTTGTTTTTCATCTTATAGCTCTCTTCACTCCAGAGAGCTCGTGTCATTTACATGAGCTCTTTTTCATGGTAGTAAAGAAGAAATGACCAAAATGGAGCTAGATCTTCAATTGGAAGATATCCAAATTGTCATAAGGAACAAAAGGGTTTCCGCCCATTTCATTAAATATTGATCATCATATCTTAGTAGTGAGTCGAGTGGTTGGCATGAGCTTTCCAATTATATTTAATCAATATTATATTATATATTCTATTCATTGGGATGAAAAAAAAAAAGGAGAGAGAGGGGGTAACAAAGAAATGAAAAAAAGACTATCCTATACATAACTTTATGGAACTTGAAAATGAAACACCGGAAGAATATTTAAAGCCTTTCACTAAAAATTGGTTGATATTTCCACATCTTTTCCTGTCTTTCCAATTGAAAAGATCTTACAATCGATTCATAGAGCATTTTGATCCCATTAGTTTTAATTCAGGATATGGCAGGAACACGAACAAGAAGGATGAGATGATCTCGGAGAATCAAGGACCGAGCAAAACTCATTTGGAAAATAATGAGAAAGATCTCAATTTGAAGATCGATCATTATATGAATATATCATATAAAATATATGATAATATATCATGGAAATTTCAATTTCAATTGGTAGATTCCATTATATTTTTAATGTTTTTGTCGAGAGAATGGATTGATTCAATTTGCAACATGTTTTTATAAAGAATATGCAGAGTTATCTATCTACGAGAGAAATGAATAAATGAAATACATAAGATGTCTTTCACATCAGAATATATGAATTAACCCCATTGTTTCTTATGGCAGTTCCAAAAAAGCGTACTTCTAGATCAAAAAAAAAAATTCGTAAAAATGTTCGGAAGGGAAAAGCATATTGGGCCGCAATAAAAGCTTTTTCTTTAGCTAAATCTATCTCCACCGGTCATTCAAAAAGTTTTTATTGCATAGTCAATGATGATTCCTCTGGATCATCCGAATCAAAATTGACAGCAATTGATTTGGATGACCCGTAGAATATACGACACCACCCTCCAGGACCCTGGAGAACAGTGATGCAAAATCATTTTCTTCGGGTACTCCCAATGGTGGTCGTACGAAAGGGACACGGTCATTAATTAGTTTCACTACAGTACTTCCCTTCAGCCAATCTGTAGAAATGGGGAATTTCTCAACCATTCCTCTATCCATTCCGCTCCGCCTTCCTACTGGAAAGGGATTAGAGTTCCTAATTTTTTTGTAAGGATCCCGAATGAACTTCAGCATTACCATTATGCTACCGTAAATGTAGCGTAATCTTATCAACATACCAATCCATCCATTCCGATCCGAAACTAGGATCGAAACAATTTATTATTTTCTATAAATAATGGCACAGAACCCATGGAATCACGCATGGGGATGATATTATTTCATAATGGAATTGCTCGTGCATTTCGTAATAGATGCACGTTATTGCTCTATGACGAATAATGACTAATTCGTAGTTTCAGCTATATTGATTCATTCTTCTTCTGTTTCTGCTCCTCCCAATGGTTCATCTCCCTATTGGGTCCCATTCTTTCCCTCCTTTATGGTTGGATAGAAAGGAGTGCTCAATCCTTTAGGAGAACTCAAAGTAATCATCTTTCTTCGTATCTCTATCATTTATAATGTGTAATGCCCAAACTATTGTGACAGAGATACTAAAAAAGAGATGACTAATCTAGTGAAATTTGATCCTATTTATGAAACCCCCTTCTACATCTCCTCAAAATAGGATCAATTCATTCATTAACAGCCTATATATGGTAATATTAGGCTGATGGTAATATTAGGCTGATGGTAATATTAGCCTGTATGTAATATTATTGGGAGCTATCAATATATTTGGATGTCTCCCCTAAAATTGGAAAGTCCAACAAGATAATAATCATATGGGAGATCATGGATCAGAAACATAGTTTCGTTCTAGATATGTATATAATCAAACCATCCAATCAAAAAGATTAGAAAGTGATGGTATAACCATTTATTGTTTGGAATCTAGCTGCTCCGATTCTTCCCATCGTAAGCGAAAATTGACAGATATTCTTTGTCCGATAACGCATGTGACTATTTCCCATTCTCTTTCGGAGCAGCGGGATCTGAACCCACGACCTCCATCACCCCAAGATGGCACGCTACCAAGCTGCGCCATGCTCCGTTATAACTATCAACCAACAATAAAATTGATTCAAATTTTCATGTTAATGCCCTAACTTATATTTTATTTTGACTTATATTATATTCACAGATCACTCCCTCTGCTAGACACGTTCCATAACATTGACGATCTGGTGTAAATAAGCTAGTATGGTCCCTACGAAGCCGCCATGGTGAAATTGGTAGACACGCTGCTCTTAGGAAGCAGTGCGAGAGCATCTCGGTTCAAATCCGAGTGGCGGTATTTTTCCAGGAAGATCTCATCCATCACTTCTTCCTATGTAAGAATATCTATTCAATCTATTTCCATTGTAATGGATCAATCCTATCTTTCCATCATAGATCTCATTCGGGAATAAAACGAATAAACGAGTTTATTATGATATTCATAACTTTAGAACATATATTGGCTCACATCTCTTTTTCTCTCATTTTGGTTGTCACTCTCATTTATTGGGGAACCTTAGTTTATCGAATTGAAGGACTAAGTAGTTCGGGAGGAAAGGGCATGATAGTTACTTTTGTTTGTATAACGGGATTATTAATTACTCGTTGGCTTTATTCAGGACATTTACCGTTGAGTAATTTGTATGAATCATTCATGTTCCTTTCCTGGAGTTCATCCGTGTTCCATATAGTTCTAGAAGTACGGAGTCGAGATGATCGGTGGTTAGGTGCAATCACCGCGCCAAGTGCTATGTTAACTCATGGTTTTGCTACTTTAGGTCTTCCGGAGGAAATGCAACGATCCGGAATGTTAGTACCCGCGCTACAATCTCATTGGTCAATGATGCATGTAAGTATGATATTGTTCAGCTATGCAACCCTTTTATGTGGATCCCTAGCATCAATAGCTCTTCTAGTGATTATGTCCGGAGTAAATAGACAGGTTCTTTTTGGTGCGATGGACAATTTCTTTTCCCGATCCATTCTTCCCAATGAAAATTTTTATTCACATGAAAAGCAAAAAAGTGATTTGCAATACACTGTTTATTTTTCATCAACGAATTATCGTAAATGTAAATTGATTAAACAATTAGATCATTGGAGTTATCGTGCAATTGGTCTCGGTTTTTCTCTTTCAACCATAGGTACTCTTTCTGGAGCAATATGGGCCAATGAAGCATGGGGATCTTATTGGAGCTGGGATCCGAAAGAAACTTGGGCATTAATTACTTGGACCATATTCGCAATCTATCTGCATACTAGAATGAATAAGGGTTGGCAGGGTGAGGAACCGGCAATTGTGGCTTCTTTAGGATTTTTTATAGTTTGGATCCGTTATTTGGGGGTCAATCTATTAGGAATAGGGTTACACAGCTATGGATGGTTGGAACCATAAATGGACCGAATTACCGGAGGGAAAAGGAAGGATAGATTCGATCCAGTTCCTTAATAAAAAGAAAATTGATTCCAGTTCCCGCATAGGAAAGAAAGGTATAATATCTCGAGGAGCAAATGACCCTAATTGGCCACTGGATATTGCGAAATGTGACTATTTAGGAGCAAATGATCCTAATTGGCCACTGCATATTGCTAAAATAAATAAATGTGACAATAATATTTATTGTTTCAATTGGATCAATTAGTTATCAAGTTGGAAATGGTAATAGACGGAATGTATAGGTAATGAAAAGGAACCCGCAGATACAGGCAAACCCACAAATATTGTTGATAGAGTCAAGGCGCTCATTATAGAAGATATTTTCCATCTCTCTATAAAAACCCATACTTGATCCAAGATCTCAAGTATGGGTTTTATCAGTGGATAAAAAAAAAATAAAAAATATGATATCAGTAAGCTAGACCCATACTGCGCGTTGTCTCATGCCATAAATAAACACGGACACTCAAGAAATCTGTTGGACAAGCGGATTCACACCGCTTACAACCTACGCAGTCTTCTGTTCTTGGAGCAGAAGCAATTTGCTTAGCTTTACATCCTTCCCAAGGTATCATTTCCAATACATCTGTAGGACAAGCTCGTACGCATTGGGTACAACCAATACATGTATCATAAATTTTGACCGAATGTGCCATTGGATCTCCATTAGTTACTAAAAAGTTTTAATTTGATAAGATCATATATAGCCATATATTCTAATATATGCCCAATAAAGAAGGCTAATAACGGTATATTATGAATATAAAACGAATCAAGAATTGTAATCTCAATTCTATTTGGAACCGATCTGTATTTTGTCAATGGGACAAAGATATTTGGATCATTTTGATCCACCCAGATCACCCCGAATATGGTCCAATCATGACAGGTCATTTTCATAATAAGTTTTATTTCGTTTTCTAAATGAGAAAACGAAATAAAAGAACGACTGGATCCGGGATTTCTAAAAATTGGATTGGAATTGAAAACTTAGAAATTAGCGGGTTTTTAGTCTACGAATACTCAATTGACCAATTAAATCATCATAACGAAGTTTATCCCTCTTGGATAGATAAACCAGAAGTTGCTTACGTTTGCTCAAAATAAGCCACAAACCCCTTTGGGATGAATAGTCTCTTCCATGCAATTGCAGATGCTGGGTAAGTCTTAGGACCCGATTAGTTAAAAAAAATACCTGAGATTCAACAGATCCTCTCTGTTTATCGGGAATCAGAGATGAACTAATGGACAAATTCTTTATCATAAAAAAAAAAAAAAATTTTATCAGAGCTTCATTTTTTTTTCTCGAGTCAGAAAAAAGAATTAGATTCTTTCTTTCATTTTCATGGTTCATATAATAATTCTGATTCGTTCCGACCATTTCGATTTAAGAAAAATTGGTCGGATTCTTCTCACATTGATGAAACGGAACGAACAGATTGGTTCAATTTTGGACATATTCTGAAACTCCATTGAATCAATCCATTCTTTTTTTTTTTTTTTTACGAAAATGGAATTGAAGCCAAAAATTTATCAATTGACATTTAGGGGATACATACGTATTCTCAACATCGCGGATCGACTCCCATCATTTGTATTGAACCAATATCTATTCATGCACAAAAGATCCTCTAATCGATAACTAGGCCAAAGAAAACGTTTAATTCTTTGTGTTGTATCTACACTAAGATGTTGGTCTCTTCCCATGAGTTCTTCGTCATTTTGTATGGATTTTCCGTTGAAAAATCCTACATGATCGTTCTCCAGATCAAATCGATTCAATATTCGAAATTCTCTACGACGTTTTGGAAGCAGAATATCTTCTAAATTGAAGGAACTCAAAATATTTTTGTCATCCCCCAGACCGGCTCTTTTTATTTTTTCCGACTTCAACCACATACTAACAATTTTATATATAAGGAGATTATCATTAACTATGCTTGATAAACGATATGGCTCGGAGGACACTACTGTTTTAGGGATTTCATCTTCTTTCTTTTTTGGAACATCTGCATTGATATCATTTGCATTGCTATCCTTTGCATTGATATCATTTGCATTGCTATCCTTTGCATTGATATCATTTGCATTGCTATCCTTTGCATTGATATCCTTTGCATTGATATCATTTGCATTGATATCATTTGCATTGCTATCCTTTGCATTGATATCCTTTGCATTGATATCATTTGCATTGATATCATTTGCATTGATATCATTTGCATTGCTATCCCTTGCATTGATATATTTTTCATAGCCTTTTAGATCCTCATAAATAATAAGGAACATTAGATTCAGGTTAATATTTTCCTCATAGATCTGCATAAATTTTGCCGGATCCTCGATTTCGATAAGAATTCTGCACATCCTCGCCAGATCGGATATATCTTCTTCCCCTATAGCTTTTAGTATTTTGTGTTGAACAAGAACTTGATTAGTTTTTTTCTTTCCATCAGTTTTTTGATCTTCTACTTTCAAACCAAATTGTTTCTGTTTTACCTTACCAGTTTGTTTCTCTTCTACTTCACCAGTACCAGTTTGTTTCTCTTCTACTTTTTTGTTCTGAACATCTGATCTAATAATACCTATTCTTTCCTCTATAACTTTGATTCTTTCCTCCCGTTCTTTTTCCTCTATCTTTTTCCGCTCTTGCGCTTCGCTTAAAATTGAATATCCTGGTATGAACTTCGAGTTATCATATATGTTCTCTTTTCCCGAAAGTTCCGGGAATAACCAGAATTTTAAATCTAATCCGGATCTTCTCTTCTCGATTTTGAGAATATCCGAATCTTTTGTCAAATTGAGAATATCCGAATCTTTTGTCAAATTGAGAATATCCGAATCTTTTGTCAAATTGAGAATATCCAATTCTTTTGTAGAATTGAGAATATCCGAATCTTTTGTCAAATTGAGAATATCCAATTCTTTTGTAGAATTGAGATAACTATATGATAAGAGATCGTATCTGTAACGTTTGTTCATTTTTCGAAGTAGTCCCAAAGAAGGTTCTATCACAGTCGCAAATATATAATCTTTTTTTTGTTCATAGGGAATGAATCGTTCTTCATAGCACGTACATTGCTTATTGACTCTATTTCTCCATTTCTGTGGGTTTATCCTAGACCATATCTGTGGGGATAATTTGTACCGGTCAAAACATCTCAACCATTGTTTCCAGTCATTCTCTTTCAGATCTTGTGGTTTTTCGTGATCCAATATTCTTTGTATATCTAATAATTCTTTGATCTTCTTCTTGATCAAGGGATATGATGTTTGGGCTCGATATTTCAAAAAATACTTTGAATAGGACCTGTCGATTGCCCCTATCTGCCATATCTTGTGAAATACATATGCTTGGGACATTGATAACATGTTTCGATCAGGACGAATTTCAAAATCTTTTCTTTTTTCGTTGATCGAATAGTAGTTGGTAATTTTACCTCTATTTATTTTTGAAATATCATTATTGATAATGAATATTCGTCCGTAAATTGTTGCTATATTCCCCGTGGATCGAATCCAAGCGGATCGAATCCAAAATTTTATATTTGACCCAATGAAATGAATAACACTTAGTAAGAGATATCGGTCCATTCTTTTGAGAAAAAGTTTCATTAATTTCATTGAATAGAACCTTTTTCGGATTAATTGGACACTTTTATTTCGAAATCGACCAGGTATTCGCCGAATCTGAACCAATCGTTTTTTTAATGTTGATCCCAATATGTTAAAACTTCCCTTCGATCCGGTATGAATCTCTGAATCCATCAGAGACATTCCAGTTATAGGAGAGCTATTTATGATCGCGATAGATTCGATCCGCTCTTTCATTGTGGTCGTCCAGTCATCTGGATCTTTCACATTAATTGTTTGGGTTTCATATCCAAATTGATCATTAACTTCTGATGAATCATTTGCACTACCCATAGGGGTAGTCTCAGTCTCACTTAGTAATTTATTTTGTATCCGGTCATTAAGTTCACTTTTGTCTATATATCTAACTCGCGAAACGCGTCTTATTCCTGTAGATCCCATCAATCGTCTCTTCACTTTTTTGAAGAGAATCAATTCTCTCTTCAATCCTTTCTTCAATCCTTTCTTCAATCCTTTCTTCACTTTTTTGAAGATAGGTTGAAAAAATTCGGAAAAAATTCCTAGCTTTGGTTTTGGATCACCGAAAGGTATGTCAGTTTCGAATCCAAGGGTCGTTAAATAACTCCAATGCAAACGCAGTCTTTTTTTAGATTGGCTATGCCAAGGCTTCAAACGAAAAGGAAATATAAGCTTTATCTGCATACCATATTTGTACCATTTGTCTGGGAATCCTTTTTTAGAAAATTCGGTACCATCAGAACCGCATTTGATATGCAATTCTTCCTTCATTTCTTCCCAATCTTGGGCAAATTCGGGGTCTTTAAATAATAATATACGACCAATATTTTTGGCTATTATAAGTGATGGTAATATTATATTTTTTCTAATATTTGATTGAGCCACTAATATGAGACCTCTGAAATAGTGCACTTCTGGCCACGCTAAACATACTTGCTCAGCAAGTGTCGTATTGTGGAGGACTGGATCCAAGTATTTGCCTCTATGGATTTTCTCCCTAACTTCTTTCTGGATTTGTTCCTGATTCACTCTACCAGAATCGAACGTGTCATAATAATCTTTAGGATAAGTGGGTATTTCCATTCTTCTCAAAAAGAAAAGGGAATGTACATTCGGTTGTACCCTCTTCCATATCATAATTTTCCGTCTTTTAGCGCGCATGGATCCTCTAATTAAGCTCCGACGATAATCTGACTCGGCATGATAACGTTTTAAAACTATTCTTTCTTTCCCAAAATCAAGGGTCAGTTTACTTTTGACCTTTCTTGTACGAATCCTACTCGTTGATATTTGAATTGGGCCTCTATCATCACCATCACCATCACGTTCAGCCATCATCAAATCAGATGGCCATCGAGGCAAATGTTTTTTAATTTCTCTAAATTGGAGAGGTTCATTTAATAGTATTTTCCCGTAAAGGTCAATAAAATCTTTCGTTTGCGTTGAATCATCCGTAGATACATTCCCGCGACAATTTCGTAGTATTGTCCATTCATGTTGCGCCAAAGACTCGAAAAGGAAAATCTGTTTCGTAGTAAAAAGAGAAAGAATCAATTCCCATTTTATGGTACCTGTGGGCGCAACGTTTCTACCATCAATTCGGTTGTAAATATTCACTAAAGAGTTTGTGTAGATCCGTTCATTACATGAAGCTATTTCCGGTGCGAGATCCATATAGGCCACTCGAAAGGCTATTTCCAACCACAGGAAATGTATCAACGAATCATCATCTTTTGTATAGATTTCTTGGATCTGCATTTCCAACAAATCTTTTGGATAGACCAGTTTACCAAAAGAAGAATCTATATTTGACAAATACTCTTCAAATATCTTCTTTGCTTTATTTGGAATTATTCGTTCTGCTAATGGATAAAGCCGTTTCGAAATAGGTTCAACTTTTCCTCTTTTCGATGATTTAGTGCTCGGAACAAGCGAACGAAAAGTATCTGTAGGTAAGGGTTCCCAGGGTAGTCGAAAGCTTTTGTGTTCCAATTCCTGCCAATGCTCAGAGATATGGTACCCATACCCAAATTGATCATTCGGAAATCCCTCTTTACAGTCTTTTATAGGTATCTCTATAAAATCCGAAAGATTCGAAATGATCGAAATGATCAAATCGTTCAGCATTTTGGGGGACTCGAATTGGTCTATTGTTCCACGCAATGCCCCATTAAGCAATGGATCATACATTTCAGTAAAAGAATCCCCCTGAGAATTGGAGAATTTCACTCTCCTTTCTATAACATTTTCAGCGGGAGATCCATGGCTTAGAGCTTTCACTCGATCCGAAAATTCATTCTCTAAAGAATCTCTTCTTCTTTTCATGGTATGGTTCCATCTATGATAAGGATCCTCAGATAAGCAAGAAGTATCTAAAAGATCTCTATATTTCCCGAGCTTTTCCCCAAGGGCCAATACACTAGGTAAAAGCGTAAAAGAGATTCTTTTTTTTCCATCACTCGAGTATGCACCAAAAAAATATTGAGAGACTTCGGTCCTCATAACAGGCTTTAGGCGATGAAATGGGCTATTCCCGATATATCGTATCGGCTGATAAATTCTATCAGGATCAAAGAACTTAATGGGACATGGTTGCTTGAACCATGATATCGGAAGTCCTTTAAGTTTTTTTTGCTCTCTAGGCACAGAGCGGTCCTCGTCCTCTGGGTCCTCGTCCTCTGGGTCCTCGTCCTCTGCCACAGAGCGGTCCTCATCCTCTGCCACAGAACGGTCCTCGTCCTCTGCCACAGAACGGTCCTCGTCCTCTGCCACAGAACGGTCCTCATCCTCTGCCACAGAACGGTCCTTTTTAGCCATAGCCACAGAGCGGTCCTCATCCTCTGCCACAGAACGGTCCTTTTTAGCCATAGCCACAGAACGGTGCTCGTCCTCTGGGTCCTTGTCCTCTGCCACAGAGCGGGCCTTTTTAGCTATAAAAGACACAGAGCGGGCCTCTTGAACCATAACCATAGCCAAAGGCTCAGAGCGGTCCTCGTCCTCCGCTGCCACAGAACGGTCCTTTTTAGCCATAGCCACAGAACGGTGCTCGTCCTCTGGGTCCTTGTCCTCTGCCACAGAGCGGGCCTTTTTAGCTATAAAAGACACAGAGCGGGCCTCTTGAACCATAACCATAGCCAAAGGCTCAGAGCGGTCCTCGTCCTCTGCCACAGAACGGCCTTTTTTAGCCATAGCCACAGAGCGGTCCTCGTCCTCTGCCACAGAACGGTCCTTTTTAACCATAGCCACAGAGCAGTTCTTTTTAGCCATAGCCGCAGAGCGGTCCTTTTTTTTGTTATCTTTTTTCTTTCTATGAAAAATTAATGGGGATCTACCTAAATAGAATGAAAAATAAGAAATAAGAAGTACACTAAAGGTTCGATTAATATAACTTCTTAATGAAGTATGATCAATAGGTGAATTACGTTCTATACGGAAAGATACCAAACGTAAAGATACCAATTTTGTCAAATTGATGAATAGAATATGACCGCCCAACCAACCGCAAAAACTACTTATCATAAAGGATATATTATCGCTGTAACGAAAAAGAAATAGGTTCACCAGTCTTGTTAATACGGGATTTGCTAAAAGAATGGGATTCAACAATTGAAGAATTAGACCACCCATAAATAGACTTAGAATTTTTGGATTTTTGATCGAATTCATGGGGTGCGTAGATTCAGGACTTGAAGGTTTTTCAAGACTTCGAAAAACACGACAGAACGTATACGGTATGACTAATAGAGTTATTGCATGAGGTTTCCACAGCGCTGCATAGATGGGCGAATAATACATGGACAAAAAGACTATTAATTGTCCCGTAATAGAACCACTTATGGCTATTATACCATAGAGAGTTTCTCCCAAAAAGAAGGATCTCATGGAATAGATTTTAGAGGGACCAAAAGGCAATGTAGCAATAAATCCATAATATAGCCCAAATAAAATGATCGGACCTGAGACTTCTACCCATGATGATAATGGATCCCATAGTAGACCAAGTACTCTTATCATATCGAAACTCCTTTTTGATCAAAATAAAAGAATGAGAAACAGGAATAGAATAAATATATGTGGTATCCCCCATATGGGAGATACGGATAGAAATAGTTATTATTTTTTATATCCATAAATTCGATTTCACAGAATAGATTCCAATATCTAACATCTGGATATATGCATATGTTATTAATACATATATTCCCTGTTATCTTATCTAGGAGTAGGAGTACTGGTATAGAACTCGTTGTTATTTCGGACCAGGGTGGTCCGATCCAAGTTATCTAAATTTTCGTTACGTCGTAGAGGGCGGGTAACCAATTCGAGTACATCTCTCGCATTGGCAAATCCATGAATCTGGGCAAAAGTAAATTCAACTGACCATTTAGTACCAATTCCTCTCGCCCCTAACGGGTTAGCATGAGCCATTCCGGTGATGGCTAAGTCGGGTTGTAGCTCGCGCATACGTCGTATCTGATTCGAATTGTCTGGTTTCTCCACAATTCGTGGTATTGGTATACACATTCTTATACATGTATCTTTTAAAAGTGCTAATTCAGCAGCTTGATACCGTTTATCCATATATGGAATACCAATTTCATAAACGATCATACCACATCTGATTAAGAATCTTGCTAGAGATATTTCTAGGAGATTATCTCCCATGAAAAAGACAGATTTTCCGCGTACCAAATCAAGATAATCTTTTAAACTCTCCCATATCCGTTCCTCTCTTTCCTCCAGACTCTGGGCCTCAATACCAAATACAGGACAAATCCTTTCGATCCAAGCACGCGTTCCGTCCGGACCAATAGGAAAAGGAGCTACGATTAATTCGCATTTTTTTCGTCTTATCAAAGTTGTTGCTGTACGACTCAGAAATGGGTTAACCCCACAAACATAAACTCCATCACCCAGTGATGGAAGATCGGCATATCTCTGAGCGGGCAACCAACCTGATACCTTGATGAATTGGCGTCTTAATTCTGTATCAAGTTGAGAAACCAAATTCGAGGGTAAAGACCCAAAAATAACTAAGGGAGGATGATTTGCATATTCCACCAATTTCTTTTCCTTCAGAAGAGGAAAAGGGAATAATTTTGTTTTTGTTTTAGTTTCTTTTGATTCACCGATGGGGAATTCTTGTTCTGGACAACGATGTGCCATTACAGCTAACACGGTATCTTCCCCCTGAGTAAAAGCATAATCAAGTCCATTTGCTCTTGCCACTAGAATTGGTACTCCAATTTCATATTCCAATTTGGGTGCCATACCTTCCAAATCCATTTTTATTATTTCTGTAGTACAAGTGCCTATCCATATGATGACGCTGGGATCTCTATCTTTTCTTATCCGAATACAAAGCGTTTTCAATTCCTCATAATCGTTCAAATGGGCCGAGATATCTCCTTCTTCTAATTCTGCCATTGCATAGCGGGGTTCTGCAAAAATCATAACTCCAAGTGCATTTTGCAGAAAATAACCACATGTTTTTGTGCCCACTACCAAAAAGAAACTGTCTTCAATCTTTTGATACAACCAGGATACACAGCTAATAGGACAAAAAGTATGATAATTACCCGTTTCACATTCAAAAGTTATAGTTTCATCAATTTTGGTCGACATAATAGGGAGGGGAATAATAAATGGCTGAGGATAAATAAGAAAAAGAAATAATGAATAAAAAGAAAGAATCCGATTGACAACAAATTGTGGATAAATTGTTGATTCTAAATCCTCGTAAACCCAAGGAAATTTTCCTGAATCTTTTTTTTCTGTCCCCCACCACCAATGGGATTTAGATAAAGATCAGAGAGTAAACTGAATAATTCCCGATCTGGAATCTCTTTTGGGACAATACCTTCTGGTTGGGACAATATTTGATCTGCTATGCCTAGATAATAATTACACACATAGTTAAGGGATGGTTCAGATCCAACCATTTCAAATAAGGTTTTACCCTTTACTCTGGAAACTCGGATATCCTCAATAATAGGTAATACCTCTATTACGGGCATTGGACAGGCTTCTACATATTTATTGATAAGATCTCTTCTAGATGTACGATTTCCCACCAAGCCTGCTAATCGGAGTGGATGTGTACGAGCTTTTTCCCTTATAGAGGCAGTAATACGATTAGCTGCAAATAATGCATCGAATCCATTATCTGTAATTATTACACAATAATCTGCATAGTTCAATGGAGCTGCAAAACCTCCACAGACCACATCACCTAATACATCGAATAATATAATATCATATTCGTAAAATGCATTTAATTCTTTTAACAACTTTACAGTTTCTCCCACCACATATCCTCCACATCCGGCTCCTGCGGGTGGACCCCCTGCTTCCACACAATCCACCCCTCCATAACCCTTGTGAATTACATCTTCGGGCCAAATATCCTCATAATGATAATCCTTGGATTGTAAAGTATCTATAATTGTAGGTATTAGAAATCCTGTAAGAGTAAAAGTACTATCGTGTTTGGGATCACACCCAATCTGTAACACTTTTTGACCACGTCTCGCTAGAGCGACTGAGATATTACAACTAGTTGTGGATTTACCGATTCCGCCTTTCCCGTAAACTGCTATTTTCATCCGCCAATCCTCCTTTATCTAAATCTAAAAGTTATCTCTTTATTTCAAGGTTCTATATAATCGAATTATTCCTTTTTAAAGTAATAAAAAAATTGAATGGTAGTAATATTGAATGGTAGCAATAATAATAGATCCTATTGTATTTAGAGTTCAATAACTCTAGGGTGGGGTGTCCAAGAGTTTAGAAAAAACCTTATTGAGTTTCTCAATAGTTTATACATTGATGATCATGGGTCGGTCCAAAGAACAAGAATCTTGAATGTATATGAGAACCCTCCGTTGTTCCTCAGTAGCTCAGTGGTAGAGCGGTCGGCTGTTAACTGATTGGTCGTAGGTTCGAATCCTACTTGGGGAGATCCATTTTATTCAAAATAGAGCTCGATTTTACCATTAGGAGTAGGTCAAACGTTACCTGTCCTTGTTCATAACATAATATATGCATGCACAATCGCCACAGGATCAAGATAGGATCCCAGTAGTCCGGGAAAGGAAAGATGGAAACAACGGTCTCTTCGAAATACTGAAAAGTTCGGAGAAACAAATCCATTGTTCTCCTGATGTGATGACATTTCCAGAGCTGAAGGTGAAGAGGCCTCTATTCGCTCGACCCGTTACTAGTCACTCGACCCATTACCAGCTGTTAGAACTATCAGTTCGTTCCCTGGAAGTCAGAATTGGATCCCTGCATGCTGTCAATATAATTTCCCTCGGATTTGGGAGAATATCTCGTTCTATAACCCTAATCTAAATCTAATAATGAGAAAGATTTATAGGAGGTCAGACACATATATGTTGGTTACTCTCGGACGTACCGGGTATCCTTTTTGACAAATGACCCTTTG